TTCCCGCCTACGTATATAGGATATTTTAAGAAGCGAGCATCCTTCTTAGTAGCGGGGTCCGGGGAAAGAATAGGAAAGGTGATTTCACTATATTTCTTACCGGGGACAGGGCCCACCACAAGAATATTTTTTTTATTGGGGCGATAGCTCTGAAAAGACAAATTGCCTATCTTTTCTTTCATCTCGGTAGAAAGACGATCGGGAGGGGCTAATTCAAAACCCTCCGGTAAAATAAGAACAGCCCCCACATTCAAACCCCCTTTTTTCCCATTAGAAAGAACTTGTTTCAGTTGCATATCATAAGGGATTCGAACAACTGCTTCAAATACAGTATCGGGAAGTACCGCTTGTGGTACCTCAATATCCACAGGCTTATTAGCTAAATGGCAATTGGCACATACAATACGGCCAGTTGCTTCTCGTGGATTTTCAAAACCCTGCTGCGCAAAAATGGGATATGCACTTGCAATGGATGTCCGAGTTATGATATATATCATGAGCGATACGGAAATAGATCGAGTAATCTGTTTCTTTATGCAAGAAAAAGTATTTCTAGTTTGCATGGTCCAATCATTGATTCCAAAATTTATACAATAAAATAAATGGGGTAGGTCGCTAGTATAGTTCCCTATCCACGATTCTGCTATTTACTGGAATAAAAAAATATAGGATGAAGCTATATATAATAAGTAAGATTTTCAATGCTTTGTTTCTCTACAACTACAAAGTAATAAGTAATAAACATTCAAATTGGATTAGATTCATATCAGTGCAATAGATCCTTTATCAGTCATTCATTGAATGATAAATAACTACAAGTGACGGAGATACACGATTTAAATAACGGAAAATCCAATATTTCAAAATTGTATCGAGAATGACTGGAAAGGTGGAAACAAGACCAGATAGAATTTGATCATTATAACCAAATCCAAAATCTTGATAGATAGAGCCAATCATTAATTCCCAACCATGTGGTGAATGGAATCCGATACATAAATCAGTTAATAAAAGAATGGAAAAGACTTTGACTGTGTCGCTTAGGTTATATAGGAATTCCCGAGACCAAGAGTTAAGAATAACAAGGTTTTCATTACCCCAAATAGAATAACCGCTTAGAATAACAAAACAGATGAGATTTGTCGAGAAGTGCAACATCGTATGGATATGACCCTCATTTTGTATCTTGATGAATTGGATTGTTTCTTTATGGATTCCTATACGAAACTCTTGTGGATGTGTCTCCGAGTATTCTTTGATCATTTCGTCCAAGAAGACGAATTCCTCTAATTCTATGAATTTTTCTAGAATACCCTTTTCTTGAATGATATTCAAGAAAATTTCGGATTGCCCAGTATTCCACCAATTAGTAATCCAAGATTCCAAACATTTCTTAAATGAGAAAGAAATCCACCAGGGCAAAAAGACTATAAATGAAAGATAGAAAAGAGGAGTGAATGCTTTCTTTTTTGCCATTTTTTCATCTGTGAATTGTTAATAACCCCCCCCCATTCGTCCACTCTATACGATCAAATATTTCGTTCACGCATGAGTTTTATCGAAGGTATGAATCTATTTTCTTTGTGATTTTTTGGTGAGTCTTTGAATCTAGAAAGAATACAGAAAGAAATAGGCTAAGAATCTTTTTTTGAGACGAACGAACTCCTTTTCTATCAAATTCTATCAAAATATCCAATCTTTCAAAAAATTTCACTGATGACCCATAGTCAGGAATAGAATACTTGAGAGGAAAAGATATTGTGATGATAAAAAATGACTGGTAAAACATAAATTGGCTCGTTATCATTCTTATTCTTAGTAAGAAATCCAATTGTTGATCATTAAAGAGTACAAAAGAAGGGAGAAAAAGAAACTGCCAAAAAAGAAATGATTGACAAGATATGCTAGATCTAAATAAAGTATCAATTCCAACAAATATTGAACTTAAAAAAAGAAAACGAAAGGGTTTGCTATCTGAGATGAATCTATTATTTCGATTTGTTATTGAAGTTATTGAGTTGTGTGAATTTGCGTACGCATAAAAGACCACAAAAGGAGTTTCGTTTTATGTTTGTTTCATATACGTTTGCTTTGGTTAAATGACTATTCTGACGAAACATCAAGTTCAGTTAGAACCAAAGTAGTCTTGCGTTTTTTATTTTTTAGTTCCTTATTCTCAAAATACTTCAATTGGTACGCGCAAGAAATAGGCCAATTCAGCAGCTTTTTTTTCAATCTCTCCTGGAGTCAAATTCTCATCAGTACGAGTCAAAGGAATGGCCCTCTGGCCTCGGATGTCCATATAAAGGACACGACGAGCATAAATCCCCTCTTTCACTTCTATTCTAACAGACCGAATATCCTTTATAAGGAATCGAAGGAATATGCGACGATTTCTTCCAGGAAATCCCCAACGAAAAATACACACTATTCCTTCCCTTCTATCGAATAGATCATAACCACTACCTACATTCCAAGAAATAGTACACCATAAATAGGAGCTAATAAAGAGACCCGCAATTCCGTAGAACGACATGACTATCCCTTGTGGAAAAAAAATGATTTGCTGAGATGGAAAAAACGATATCAAATTTCTACCAAGATAACTGGAAATTCCAACTAATAAGAATCCTAATGAACCTAAAAAAAGGATAAAAGCCCAGCAGAAATTACTTATTTTTCGAGACCCTGGTAGAAGTTCTATCCATATATGTTCTGATCGCCAACTCATACTTGATCCGATTGTATTTTATTGGAATTTAGATAATACCCCAGAAAAATTGAACTTTGCTGTTTCCGAAGTCATTCTCATCAACTAGCACTAGTTTGATGGGAACCTTTAGGAGTAATTCATCAACTTGGTTAGATCTAAAATAAGAACCCCCTAATACAATACGATTCTACTATCCATATCGATATACATATTACATATAGATCCGCCGACTTCATTTTTAATTTTAAGTCATCCGGCGATCCTGATCTATTTTCAAATTGCTAGAATTCAAATATCCATATATCACGTTTCCACAGACCTTAATAACCTTTTCCTTTATGTTCGGCGGAAATCACACGTTAGACTCTATTTCACTAACTAGATATCCGTGTTATGATACAATATAAGTCCTAGTTTTGAAAAAAAAAATGGATGAGATTGGATCCCGTTGAATCTAAACAATCTTATTGTTTTGAACATGAAGAAATAAAGAAGCCATTGCAATTGCCGGAAATACTAGGCCTACTAATGGTACAAAAATAGAGGGAAGGTTCATCATAGAAGGGTACCCCGATTGACTATTTGTATCTGTTATTCTTTCTATAAATCTATTCTATAATATAAATCTTTTCTATAAAATAAATAGAAATATCAAATAAAGATATCTTGTAATAATTAGAATGAAGAATTTGAATTCTTATGAGTTCGTAGATAATTTTCTTATTTATATTATATAGTAATAGAATTCTAGAATTTGGAATCGAAACGAAATAGGTAGAATAAGTGCAAAGAATGTAGAACTAAATAAATGGGCTTTTTCATCTTTCTACATGAGTATATATGATAATCAACCTTATTATTTCTCTTCATTTATTTGTATTTTGTTATTGTCTTCTAATTGAATAATTCAAATAGATATATAAAGAGTTTCTTACAGATTATTGCAGGATTAGCTAAAATGGTTTTTCGGGCGATAGAGAAAGCTAGAAAACTCTATTATCAATATTGGAATTATCCATATTGGAATTATCAAATTTAGACCCCTAGAAGAAGAAATTTTGTTTGTTTCTCTAATTTCACGAAAGGAAGAATTCACTCTTCAGGTTTATTGATTCGTAATCAGGATTAGAATATAGGATAGGTAAAGAGTTATCCGCAACTTTTGTTGCTTTCTGCAATTAGATCTTCTGTTCCCAAAGAAACTCTCTTTTTTCCTTTGATTTCGAGAAAATCACTCCTTCTTTCTTTGCTACAAATCAAAATCAAATAATTGAACTTAACGCTCTACTTGATTTGAATTTGGATTCAAAGGCAAAAGGGCGTGGAACTCAAATAACTCACTCAGAACGCTTTTTAAAAGATGACGTGGTATAATTAAGTCAAATAAACCCTTCTCGAATAAATATTCAGCCTCTTGTGAACCTTCAGGTACTGTTTGATTCAATGTTTGTTCAATGACTCTTTTACCCGCAAATGCAACGTAAGCATTGGGTTCGACAATGATAATATCCCCTAACATACCAAAACTGGCTGTTACTCCACCAGTTGTAGGAGATGTAAGGATTGATACATAAAATAACCTTTTATTTGATTGATACTCATATAAAGCAGACGATATTTTAGCCATTTGCATCAAGCTCAAACTTCCTTCTTGCATGCGCGCACCCCCCGAAGCACACACTATAATAAGAGGTAAAAATTTGTTGGTAGCGTGCTCAATCAAACGGGTGATTTTCTCCCCGACTACGGATCCCATACTACCCCCCAAAAAATGAAAATCCATAACCCCAATTGCTACGGGAATACCGTTTAGTTGGCCTATGCCTGTTTGAACAGCTTCAGTTAATCCTGTTTTTCTTTGATAAAAATCAATACGATCTTTATAAGTCTCCTCCTCCTCCTCCTCCCCCTCCGAATCAAATTGAATGGGATCCTGAGAAACCATGTATTCATCCATAGGATCCCACGTACCCGGATCGATCAAAAGTTCAATTCTATCTGAACTACTCATTTTCAAATGATATCCACATTGTTCACAAATATGCATTTTTGATTTCAAAAATTTCTTATAATTTAATCCATAACAATTTTCGCATTGAAGCCACAAATCCTTATATTTTTTAGTTCGATCGATATCATTAGAACTTTCTATTTCATCTATTTCATTAGAACTTTCTATTTCATCTATTTCATTAGAACTTTCTATTTCATCTATTTCATTAGAACTTTCTATTTCATTATCATTAGAACTTTCTATTTCATTATCATTAGAACTTTCTCTTATAGT